GTCGTGTGAACCAAAAACCTATTAATAGATAAGAACACATTCCAACCAATTCCCAAAAAATATAAATTTGTATCAAATTAGAACTAGTAACTAATCCCAACATTGAAGTATTGAAAAAACTCATATAAGCAAAAAATCTCAAATAGCCTTGATCATGAGACATATAATTATCACTATAAATAAGAACCATAATTCCAACTGTAGTAATTAATACTAACAAAATAGAAGTCAATGGGTCAATCAAGTGTCCGAATTCTAAAGAAAAATCATTAGTGATGGTCCACGACCATATATATTGATAAATGGAATTACTATTTATTTGCTGAATAAACAAATCGGTTGAAAAAATAAGCACTATACTTAACAATAAAATACTCGGAACCGCCCACCGACGACGAAGTTTTTTTGTTGCCGCCGAGAAAAGTAGAAGTCCCACTCCTATTAACATAGGAACTGCTAGTGTAATGAAGGGTATGATCCACGAATATTGATATATATGTGCCATAACTTAATTAATGATTAATTCTTTCTTGGTTCTGATTCATCGGCTCTTATCTCTTGTTATTTTTAAATTTTATTGAACGGATTTGCCAAAAAAAAAGAATAATTAATAATAATGATATTCAAAACTTAAATAGAAATTTTTCTTCATAATTATTCTATTCTGAATTTTTTTCAAAATACTTTACATATTCAAATTAAACATATTCAAATTAAGAAGTTACATATTCAAATTAAGAAGTTAGAATTGGTCAAATAATATACGACGATACTAATGAAACAAGACATTAATAAAAGAAAATTTACTCTACAATTCGATTATTGCTGTGGATTGCAAAAATTTATATCCAGAGAATTTATATACAAAGGATAAAGAATTATATTCAAAGTAGTACTAAATTTTAATTTTATAAAAATGATAAAAAAAAATTCTTTTTCCAAAATTCTTCAACATTCAATAAAAAAGTAATAATAAAAAAAAAGAATTCTTTTTTTTTATTACTTTTTATTACTTTTTTCAAGTTTTTATTACTTTTTTCAAGTCAGAATTATTAATGATTGTATTTTATTTTGACCCAGATTTAATGCCTTCTCTTTTGTTTATAACAAATCCTATGTATGATATTGGGCGCTTTACGTTTACATAAGATAGAAGGAAAAAAATAATTAATAAAAAGGAAAAAGAGAATTAATAAAATATCTTTTACATGAAATGGTTTTTAGAGAATCATATATTTTTTAAAAATTGATTAATAATTTTGAATTTGAAAATTCAACTTCAATAAATTCAATTTCAATTAGGGAGACCCTCTCTTCGAGCTTAACCAATTCCTAGAAAAAAAAAAAAAGAAAAAAAAACATTTTCATGGGGATAAAAAACTAAAGTTTTTGATGTATTTTATTCTATATAAATTCTATATATAAATTATTCTATAATAAATTATTCTATAATATAAATAAAGTATGACGAAAAAAAGAAGAAATCTAACTACGAACTAATAAAAAGCAATGGTTAGGCTTTGTAGGAAGCAAATAGAATTTAACGACTAAATAACTAGATAATAAAGAACAATTTTTTTTTTTAACACTATACGACAATATATGTCTTTCACATCCACTTCTAACAATAAAATAAATAATCTCTTTAATGTTGAATGGCAGTTCCAAAAAAACGTACTTCTATTTCAAAAAAGCGTATTCGAAAAAATATTTGGAAAAGAAGGGGATATTGGACCGCGTTGAAAGCTTTTTCGTTAGCAAAATCTCTTTCTACAGGTAATTCAAAAAGTTTTTTTGTGCAACAAATAAAAAATCAAACATCGGAATAATCTAACTCGGCTTGACATCGGAAAAAGATTGAATTTTATTTAGCATTTAAATTGGATTTAGCATTTAAAATAAAAAATATATACGAATATATACATAACGAATATATACATCGATATAATATTCTATACAATATTCTATACAATATATACAGAATATGATATACATATACTTTGAATAGAAAATAAATAAATATATAACTATAAAGAATAGAAAATAAATAGAATAAATAGAAATTTAATTATATAATTTCTATATAATTTTATATAATTTCCAGCCTTTATTGAGATAATCAATACAAAATTGACCCCTTTCCCCCCTTATCCTATGGATATGTGGAATCTAATTTGGATATTGAATTCTAAAAAGGGGTACTTTTTGTTTTTGTTTGCAAAAAAAAAAGAAGACACAAAGTTCGTCTTTTTGATTTTTAGCAAATTTTCTCATTTCCGGGATGGGGATTCTTATTTTCCCCATCCAGCCCTTTGTCACTTTGTCACAATAATACGAAATATTAATAAGTTTTTAATAAGTTTTTGAATAGATGAATAAAAAAGAGCCGATCTAAAATCATTAGTAAAAAAAAACTAATCGTTAAAAACAAAAATTATTAATTTTTAAGTCACCCTCCTTAAAAATATTATTTTAAATAACTAATAAGCTCCCCTTTCTATCCAATTAATAAAATTTGCATATTGCATATTTAGTTTAGATAGATATGTATATAAGAGGTTATTTTTGAATGATTTTTTTTACACTATATATTTGGACTGGAAGATGGATCTCAAGATATATATTAAAAATTAGACAATATTAAAAAAAAAAAAAATATTGGAGCTACGCTACTAAAATTAAAGCTCGACGATTGAATCAAAATTGGTTATTATGATTTTGAGCAAGCCGCTATGGTGAAATCGGTAGACACGCTGCTCTTAGGAAGCAGTGCTAGAGCATCTCGGTTCGAGTCCGAGTGGCGGCATAATATAATGTCTTATCTTTTCATTTCCTTTTCAAGAGGATACAATACGCCCTATAATGATAATGAATTCAATTCATGATTTCAATTATGTATAATGTATAATTAAAGAATCCTACCCTTTTGTTAATTTGTTAAGGATTTTTATGATATTTTTGACTTTAGAACACATATTAACTCATATTTCTTTTTCGGTTGTTTCAATTGGAATTCTAATTCATTTAATGGCCTTATTAGTCGACGAATTTGTAGGACTTTATGCTTCGTCAAAAAAGGGCATGAGAGCTGCTTTTTTCTGTATAACAGGATTATTAGTTACTCGTTGGAGTTATTCGGGACATTTACCATTAAGTGACTTATATGAATCATTAATCTTTCTTTCATGGGGTTTTGCAATTATTCATATGGTTCCATATTTGAAAAAAAAAAAAAATTATTTAAACATAATAATTGCCCCAAGTATTTTTTTTACCCAAGCATTTGCTACTTCGGGTTTTTTAACTAACCTGCATCGATCTGAAGTCTTAGTACCTGCTCTCCAATCCCGGTGGTTAATGATGCACGTAAGTATGATGGTATTGGGCTATGCAGCTCTTTTATGTGGATCATTATTATCAGTCGCCCTTCTAGTAATTACATTTTACAAAATCATAAGAACTTTGGATAGTGCTAAAAGTAATAATTTATTATCTAGTTCATTTTCCTTTGGTAAGAGCCAATACATGACGAAAAAAAATAATGTTTTTAAAAATACTTCCTTTCTTTCTTCTAGAAATTATTACAGGTCTCAATTGATTCAACAATTAGATCAGTGGGGTTATCGTATTATTAGTATAGGGTTCATTTTTTTGACCATAGGTATTCTTTCGGGAGCGGTTTGGGCTAATGAAGCCTGGGGATCATATTGGAATTGGGACCCAAAAGAAACTTGGGCTTTTATTACTTGGGCCATATTCGTGATTTATTTCCATATTCGAACAAATAAAAATTCTGATGAGGGTTTAAATTCTGCAATTGTTGCTTCTATGGGCTTTCTTATAATTTGGATCTGCTATTTTGGAGTTAATCTATTAGGACTTGGACTACATAGTTATGGTTCATTTACATTAACATCAAATTGATGAAGGGATCTGTCGCATATAACTATAGGACAACATATACAAGGGGGACAACATATACAAGAAGTTTTAGGCAATTCTTTGAGAACTTTTTGAATCACTACATTACTTGATTCAAAAAATTCTCAAAAGGGGGCAAAGGCATAAAGGTGTGTAGAATTGATTTTTTTTTTAACTTAAATTTAAATGAAAAGGAAAAAAAAAAAGAGATTTTTTTTATTGTTAAAGTTTTCATTTTTAAAAAAGAAAAGAATAGGATTCCTTTTTCATTTTCTGTTTTATTTCGAAAAACTACCTATAAAAAAACGGAAATAGAATAGCCTCAACCTTGTCAACTGATAATGAGAAAACGCAATCCGGATAAATACCAATACCTATTACAGGAAGAAGGATAGCGATCGAAACAAATAACTCTCGTGGTCCAGAATCAAAAAAATAAGAATTTTGGGCATTAAACAGCTTGTATCCATAGAACATCTGGCGTAACATAGATAATAAATAAATAGGAGTTAGGACGATTCCAACCGCCAGTACAAAAGTAATTAGTATTTTTGGCATTAAAAGATATTTTTGGTCAGTAATTATTCCAAAAAATACTATCAATTCAGCAAAAAAACCGCTCATGCCCGGTAATGCAAGAGACGCTAGCGATAAGATACTGAATAACGTGAATATTTTTGGCATTGGGGCAGCCATTCCGCCCATTTCGTCGAGATAAAGAAGACGTATTCTATCATAACTCGTTCCCGCCAAGAAAAAAAGTGCAGCGCCAATAAATCCATGTGATATTATTTGTAAAATGACTCCATTGAGTCCCATCTCGCTTAGAGAGCAAATTCCGATAATTATGAAACCCATATGAGATACAGACGAATAGGCTATTCTTTTTTTTAAATTTCGCTGACCAAGAGATGTTAAAGCTGCATAGATTATTTGTATTGCGCCCACTATTATCAACCAGGGCGAAAATATCGAATGAGCATGGGGTAGTAATTCCATATTGATTCGAACCAACCCGTATGCTCCCATTTTTAATAAGATTCCGGCTAGAAGCATACAAGTACTGTAATGTGCTTCTCCGTGGGTGTCTGGTAACCATGTATGTAAGGGTATAATCGGTGACTTGACAGCAAACGCAATAAGAAATCCAATATAGAATATTATTTCCAGAGCCATGGGATATGATTGATTGGCTAATGTTTCAAAATTAAATGTTGGTTCCTTGGTACCGTATAAAGCGATACCTAAAGCCCCCATTAATAAAAAAACAGAACTTCCCGCAGTATACAAAATAAACTTTGTAGCTGAATAGAGACGTTTCTTTCCTCCCCACATGGCTACAAGCAGATAAACGGGAATTAATTCTAATTCCCACATGATGAAAAAAAGTAAAAGATCTTGAGAAGAAAATAATCCTATTTGACCACTATACATTGCTAACATTAAAAAATGGAATAATCGGGAATCCCGAGTAACTGGCCGAGCCGCTAAAATAGCTAAAGTAGTGATAAACCCTGTCAGTAAAATAGGTCCGAGAGATAGTCCATCTATTCCCAATCTCCAGTAAAAATCAAAAAAATGGATCCATTTATAATCTTCTATTAATTGGGTTAATGGATCGTCCAATTCAAAATAATAAGAGAATGTATAAGTCATTAAAAGTAATTCGACTATACATATAAAAATAGTATACCACCTAATTACCTTATTTCCTCTATGTGGGAGAAAAAAAATTAAGGAACCTGCGGATATTGGTAAAACTACAAACATTGTTAACCAAGGAAAAGACTTCATGGTAAAAACAAGATAACTTGGACCAGAAAAACCCTTAATCAAAAAAAGAGAATTTTTTTGATTAAGGGTTTTTGTCGGTAAACAAAAAATCAAATGTATTCAAGTGGTATTTTCTGGAAAGTATCAATAAGCTAGACCCATGCTTCTAGTTGTTTCATGCCATAAATAAACTCGAACACTTAAAAAATCTGTTGGACAGGCGGATTCACATCTCTTACAGCCAACACAATCTTCTGTTCTTGGAGCAGAGGCAATTTGCTTAGCCTTACACCCGTCCCAAGGTATCATTTCTAATACATCTGTGGGGCAGGCGCGGACACATTGAGTACAACCTATACATGTATCATAAATCTTTACTGAATGTGACATTGGATTTAGAATTTTTTTTTTAACTTTATACTTTTTCGATCTAGTAAATTTCTACAATGAATCATATATGTGAATACCAGATGAATCAATGATTTACCAGACTTGTGCTATTCAATTCCGGATCGACTCGGGAGATATAACCAAGATGCTTTAATTTAATTTATTCGTTTTTCGCAAACATGATCTGATTGGTTCCGTATCCGTATCATATATACCAATTCAATTTGATGAATAGAAAGGTTCTATTTATATATATTATATATATATAAATATTATATATATAAATATTATTTATATGTATTTATATAGAAATTTCTATTTTCTATTCTATTTTATATGATTAATACTACTTATTCAACATATTGGATTGATTGATACGAGTTGATTTTCTATTACGATAAATTGACGAAACAATAGCCAATCCAATAGCGGCTTCAGCGGCCGCGATAGCTATAATAAAAATGGAGAAAATATTTCCTTTTAATTGGCGACTATCAAAAAAATCAGAAAATGTTACAAAATTTATATTAACCGCATTCAGTATAAGTTCAAGACACATAAGAGCTCGAACCATATTTCGACTCGTAATCAATCCATAAATACCGATAGAAAATAAATAAACACTCAAAACAAGTACATATTCCCGCATCATCGGTCAACTCCTTATCAATTTCGATTTATTACCAATCTATTTATTTCTTGTGTACTTGGTTTATGAAATTCTTATTCTAGTCAATCCAATATGTTGATATTGAATTCTTATTCATATTGAAATAAATCGAATAAACAAATCTCTACATGAATAATCCTCAAATTCAAATAGAATTAAAGTCAAATGAATGTAATAAGATCGAGCAACAAACAAGTTGAATTTGGATTTCAATTGCTAATTCCAAAGATTTATTATTGATGAGCCACAGCAATAGCACCTATCAAAGCAACTAAAAGAATTATTGAAATGAATTCAAATGGAAGGAAAAAATCGGTTGATAAATGAATTCCAATTTGTTGACTATTACTTATCCAATCCTGCTCTATAATCTGGTTTTTTCTTGTAGTCCAAATAACCCCGTACCATGACGTATCTGGAATAATAGTAATTAGTGAAACAAAAATACTTGTACAAATTAAGGAAGTAAACCCATTCCCAACGGTCAAAATATTAAAATCTTTGTAATATTCTGAAGTATTCATGAACATCACAGCAAATAGAATTAAAACATTTATAGCTCCCACATAAATAAGTAGCTGCGCGGCAGCTACAAAATGAGAATTTGATAAAATATAGAATAAGGATATACAAACGAGAACCAATCCCAACGAAAAGGCAGAATAAATTGGGTTGGTAAGTAATACCACTCCTAGACTTCCTAATATAAGACCTAACCCCAGAAAAACTAAAAGAAAATCATGTATTGGTCCAGGCAAATCCATTGTACGTAAAATAAAAGATAAAAAATAAAATTGTTTTTTCATGACCTTATTGACCTCACCGGGAAAAGCCCTTTTTTAGATTTTTTTAGAATAGGGTGATAATTGAATTAAACCCTAAGGGTTGGAAATTATTGTAGGTACAACTATTAAACTTATCTTATTCTTTCTCAAAAAGGGTAATGATTAGAACTTATTCTATATAAATAGATATAAATAGAAATGAAAAATAGAAATTTTGAAATAACTATGGATAGAACTCGGGGTATATTACTAGATTTTCAATCCAAATTAAGCCATGCTGCGGTTCTCACCAACCAATCAAATAACTGGTTGAGTTTTGTAGTTATTGAATACACAAAATGAAAAAAGAATTCCCCCCTTTTTCGGTCAAAATGGAATCTTAGTTTATGAATTGGAAATTGTTCTTTAATTAATCTTTAATCAAAGGAGATTTCGCGTTTTGTTTTGATGAGATGAATTCAAAATTGTTCGAATTGTATAATCGTCAATTATTGACATTGGTAAACGCCCTAAAGCAATTTGATTATAATTCAATTCGTGACGATCATAAGTAGAAAGTTCATATTCTTCAGTCATTGATAAACAATTTGTTGGGCAATACTCAACACAGTTACCACAAAATATACAGATTCCAAAATCAATACTATAATTAAGCAATCGCTTCTTTCGAATATCGGTTTCCAATTTCCAATCAATAAGAGGTAGATCAATAGGACATACGCGAACACATACTTCACAAGCAATGCATTTATCAAATTCAAAATGGATTCGACCACGAAAACGTTCAGATGTGATTAATTTTTCATAAGGATATTGAATAGTTACGGGCAAACGATTTATGTGGGATAAGGTAATCATGAAACTTTGGCCAATGTACCTAGCGGCTCGTATGGTTTGTTGACCATAATTCATGAACCCAGTTACTAGGGAGAACATATAGTGAATATCTATGAATAATCTTATGTTTATTTATTTCTCTTGTTTTGTTTGAGACAAGACAGAATATAGAAAAGCATTTCTTTATAGTGAAAGGAGTTGGGAAGAAGTTGTTAATAATAAATTTCCGAGAGAAATAGGTAAAAGAAATTTCCAACCAAGATTTAATAATTGGTCCATTCTTAGTCGAGGCAAAGTCCATCTTGTTGTGATCGAAATGAACAAGAACAAATAAGTTTTAACCAATGTAATAAAGATACCAATTGTTACCCCGAAGACTCCACCGACGTTATTTATTTCAAAAAAGTCTGGAAGGGAAATGGCGGGAATAGACATATTCCAACCTCCAAAGTAAAGAACTGTTACAAATAATGACGAAACTAATAAGTTTAGATAGGAAGCAATATAAAATAAACCAAATTTGATACCCGAATATTCGGTTTGATACCCTGCTACTAATTCTTCTTCTGCTTCTGGTAAATCAAAGGGTAATCTTTCACATTCTGCCAGGGACGAAATTAAAAAAATGATAAACCCTATAGGTTGGCGCCACAAGTTCCATCCCCACAAACCATATTTTGATTGCGCCTCAACTATATCAACTGTACTTGAACTGTTAGATAATCATAGTCGATGATAACATCACTGTTCCGATCGCTATTACAGAACCGTACATGAGATTCTTACCTCATACGGCTCCTCTAAGGCCATAAATAAATCTAAGGACCGGGTCGTATTATTTATTTTAATACATATATTTATCGGATTTAGCAGATAAATACGATAAAAATGGATCGAACGTTCCCTAATTCGACCAATGCAATTCTATCTGTTATAATACTAAAAATAAAAAAGTACTTCTGAATTGATCTCATCCTTTAAGAATTGAAATTTTTCTTTTTTGGGTAATAACTTATACTTCAATAAAATATTCAATAAAATATTCCTTGTAGAAATAGCAATAGCTATTTCACCCTATCTTTTTTCTTTTTTGATTACGAAAAAGAATTAGACATTTCCTTAGTTTATGCATTATGATACGAATTTGATTTCCATAAACATAAATATGGATATAGGAAAAATCAAATAAATAAAAAGGAAAAAGGATCTCTTTTTTCTATTGTAAACGTATTATATTCTTTGTTTCGCTCCTATTCTTCTTTCTGAAAAGGGGGAAGGGGTCAAAAAATGAAAATAATAAAAAAAAAAGAAAGCAAAGGATTATTTCGTTCCTGATAGTCATTTCTTTAATCAGTGGGCGGGAGGATACTCTGAATCGGAATTATGTTATGGGGAGTACTGCCTGATCATTTCTACGAATTAAAAGCCCCAATTAATATTCTTTTTATATTATTATGTTGAAATATCTTTGTCGAAATATCTTTCTATTCTTTTTTTATAATTTTGAAAATCTCTATTACCAACCCTTTGTGTATCTTGGTGTTCCTAATCATCCACTTATTTTTGCTCAATTACTCGCTAGTTAGCATTATGGTAATACAGATAAATGATAGTGAAAACTCAATAAAGTTGATCTTGAGCCCGCTTCAAGCCAGGATGAATAATCAACCAATCTTGGGGCAACCGCTTTCGTCTTATTATGTTTAGTTTAGTTCTGCTTTACTCTTGTACATAGGAAATGAGTCTCCATTTTTTACGCCAAAAGTTCAAGCTGTTTTATTTCACTCATATAACTATCCAATTTCGTTCATGAACCAAAAAAAAGGAAATATAGTCAATTCATTTCATTTTGCCTTTTTCTGTTCTTAAATTTTCTTACAAAAAAGTTTATCTTTCAACGAATCGCACGTAGAGATATGGATAATACACAGAGAGTTAAGGGTATTTCATAACTAATAGATTGAGCAGTAGCTCGAAGACCACCTACAAAAGAATATTTATTATTTGATCCATAACCTGACATAAGAAGACCGATGGGAACAATGCTTGAAATGGCAATCCATAAAAAAACACCAATTTTTAGATCAGCTAAAACAAAATGATATCCAAAAGGAATTACTGCATAGCTTAATAAAGTTGATATGACTGCTATAGATGGCCCGATACTGAATAACCGAGTATCCCCCCTCGAGGGAAAAAGATTCTCTTTGAAAAGTAATTTTGTTCCATCGGCTAACGCTTGAAGAACTCCAAAAGGACCGGCATATTCAGGTCCAATACGTTGTTGTATTCCTGCAGATATTTCTCTTTCTAACCACACAATTACTAGTATGCCTAGTGTGATTACCAGTACAAGAGTCAAAATAGGAACAAGCATCCATATAATTTCATAGATCTCGTTGATGGAGTCTAATCTGGAAAAAGAGTTGATAGCTTGTACTTCTCTCGTATTAATGACTTCCGGTGTATCAATTATCATTTCAACGATCAACTTCTCCCATAATGATATCTATACTACCTAGTATTGTCATAATATCAGCCAATTTCATTCTTTTAACTAGTTGAGGGAGAATTTGCAAATTGATAAAACCCGGTGGGCGAATTTTCCATCTCCACGGAAAACTGCTCTGATCCCCGATCAGAAAAATGCCCAATTCTCCCTTTGGGGCTTCGACTCTTACATAAAGTTCTTGTTTCGGCAATTCAAAAGTAGGAGAAGTTTTTTTACTAATGAATCGATATTCAAAATCATTCCATTCTGGACCCTTTTCGCTATCAAAACATCTAACTTCTAGATTTTCGTAGGGTCCCCCTGGAATTCCTTCCAAAGCCTGTTGAATAATTTTTATGGATTCTGTCATTTCACCAATTCGGACTAAATAACGAGCCAGCGAATCTCCTTCCTTTTGCCACTGGACTTCCCAATCAAATTCTTCGTACGACTCATAATGATCAACCTTACGGAGATCCCATTGTATTCCAGAAGCTCGTAGCATTGGTCCTGATAAACCCCAATTGATTGCTTCCTCTGCAGCAACAATACCTATTCCCTCAACTCGTTCTAAAAAAATAGGATTTCGCGTAATAAGTTTTTGATATTCAGCAACTTTTTGTAAAAAATAATCGCAAAAATCCAAACATTTATCTATCCATCCGTGAGGTAAATCAGCCCCTACCCCCCCGATACGAAAATAATTATGCATCATTCTCATCCCAGTGGCAGCTTCGAATAAATCATATACTAATTCTCTTTCTCTAAAAATATAGAAGAACGGAGTTTGTGCACCGATATCCGCCATAAAAGGCCCAAGCCATAATAGATGAGAAGCTATACGACTCAACTCCAACATAATTACTCTGATATAGCTAGCTCTTTTAGGTACCTGAATATTTCCTAAATGCTCTGGACCATTTATTGTTATTGCTTCTGTGAACATAGTAGCTAAATAATCCCAACGTGTTACATAAGGCAAATACTGTATAATTGTTCGGTTTTCCGCAATTTTTTCCATTCCTCTGTGTAAATAACCTAATATTGGCTCACAATCAATAACATTTTCACCGTCTAGAGTAAGGATAAGTCGAAGAACACCATGCATTGATGGGTGGTGGGGACCCATGTTGACTATCATAAGATCTTTTCTTGTAGTTGGTACATTCATAGAGGTTTCCTCGATTCATTCTTCCATGAATTAATGAAAACGAAAAAAAAAAGTTCATCAAAATCCAAGATCTAATAAATCAAATAATTAAATAAAAAAAAATTAACTAGTTTTTAGTTTTTGATTCCCGAATATCCAACCGATTAATTAATTCTTTGTAACGTACTCTATTCTTCTTTGCAAAATAAGATAGCAGTCGTTGTCGTTTTCCTAGAATTTTTCGTAAACCCCTCTGAGATAAATAGTCTTTTCTATGCAATTCCAAATGTGAGGTAAGTCTTTGTATCTTATTAGTGAAACTTAGTATTTGAAATTCAATAGATCCTTTGTTTTCTTCTTTTAATTCTTGTGAAATAACTGGGATGAATGAATTTTTTACCATAAAATGAAAGCCCCTCTTTTATTAAATATTAAATCTTTTATTAAATATTAAATGAAGATATTTTTCTTGATCAGTAATAATAAAAAGAATGGAAAATGGAATTAAAATGGAATATAGAATATATTAATAAATGGAATATAGAATAGGAATATAGAATATATTAATAGCTAAATAATATAATAATTTCAGTGTATTTAAATTTTATATACACAATAATCTTTACTTGATTAGTAATTCCTGCTTTTGTTAAATCAAATTTATTATTAATAAATCCAATTTTCTTTTATTCGACTAGAGAGAAAAAAAGATAGTATATTTCTTTTCTTACAAAAGCGAAAAATTTATACCTAAAAAAAAAACGAATTAATGAATTTTAAAATCGACTTGATACGTACATATATCAGACCAGAATAGGGAATGTAAAAAATACATGTGTCCACTTCTCTCTTTTCTTATATTAGATCAGAACGTTATGATATATACATCAAAAATGCACCCTTACCGAATTTTTAATTTTTTTAATTGTGGATATATATGTATCCTTACCATACCGAATCGGCTGGCGTTGTTAGTATCAAACCAATATCGATTCATACAAGCTAAATCTTCTAATCGATAATTGGGCCAAAGAAAAAGTTTTAATTTACTTAGTAGGCTATTTTTATATCTATCACAATCTTTGCTTTTATCAAACCCGTAGCTACGATCTTTTATGTTATTATCATTCAAAATGTATCTGTTTATATGAATATTATTTCTATTTTTTGGTTGTGAAGTGAAAGAAATTAGAATTCTTAATTCTCTACGCCGTTTCGGCGATAAAATGTTTTCAGGAACAAGTAAATCATAATTATTTTTGTCTCTATTTCGAATTCGATTTTGATGTCTTTCAATAAATTTTGTAGAATTCTTTTTATCAGCATAGCTCTTTTCCCTGTATTTTTGCTTAATTTGTTCTTTGCTCTTATGAACCAATAAAATACCTAGAATTTGGTACATAATAAATTGTCCATCATTTTTTACCGACAGACGCAACGGTTCGATAATCAATAGTCCTTTTTTCATCAATTCGGTCAGCGTTAAATCCTTCTGAATCATCAGAATATCCAGACTTATTTCTTCCCTTTTAATAGAGGATATAATAATTTCTCGTGGATTTGTCAGTCTAAGCAGGAGACAATATACTTTGATATTATTGATTATTTTTTGATTTAAAGAATCATCCCATCTTAATTGAAAACATAAATACCTTTTTAGGAAGAAATCGAGCTCTGCTTCCGTATTACTTTTGTATTGTTTTTTCTTTCTACGGTTTTTCCTGTCCGATTCCACATAATCTTCTTCAATATCTTTTTCTTGATTGGCGAAAACTGATCGAAGATCCGCTCGGTCCTCCGATTCGTTTTCCTCATGCGTTCTATTTTCAAATTTAATAGATTTTTTTTCAAGAGATATAAAAAGATTTACATTTTTCTTGTTGTTGATTTTTTTATTTTCACTAATATTGTCATTTCTATTAAAATTGAAAAGAAGTAATTGGATTGGTATTGACCAGGGTTTTATCTTATATATTTTGTACAATATGACAAATTTTTGAAAGAACCAAAGTTCTAAATTGGATATAGGATCATTTAATATTTCGTCATTCATTCCCATCCAATCAAAAAGATTTTTTTTTTTTTTAGATGAATTAGTTTCTTGATCTTTGCGAAACCTACGAAAAAAATGATTTTTCTTATCAATTTTATCGGCCATTTGATATTTATTAGGGTCCGTTTTATTATTTTTTTTATGTTTGGTTCCAGTATCGATCCAGTACGCAATATGTACTTTCTTTCTAAGACAAAAATTAAGAATTCTCCAATCAAAATATTTTCTAGCTAGGGTTTTCTCCATATCGATAATATCATCCTCTGTTAGATAATTATTGATAAGAATACTACCTAACATATCCAAAAATGTGCTTGTATTTGGGTTGTAATTATAAGAAATCTTTTTATTTCCTTTTAATAGGGATCTATAAATATATGAGTCTTTCTGATCATGATGATTAATATATTTATATGATAAAAGATTATATCGAACGTTTTTTTTCAAATTCTCTTTTTCTTTTTGCTTTGATAATAGGTCTGCTTCAAAATTATTTTGTTTTTTGTACTGAATTAATGATTTGAATTGGTCTTTTTCATATAAATTCCATTTTGGTAAAGATTTTTTTTGAACCATACAGCCTTGATTAATTTCAGTTTGCCATATTAATCTATACCATCTAATCTGATAAAAATTGTATTTATATTGATAAGGACTCCTTAACCATTTTTTCCATTGACTCATTGCAGAATTTAGAAAAATTTTCTTTTTTAATTCGGGATGAAATAGCCCTTGGTCCCAAAAATAATCTTTTATTTCAGTCTTAAGAAATAGGGATGTTCCGTGATATTGAAGGACAGATTTTAACTTATATAAATTAATAATTTGGATTTGTGATAATTTATAAAATACATATGCTTGTGACAAGGAGGATCTGTCAGAAGAAATTTTTGAATTGTTTTTATTATTATTATTTATAAGACTAATATTCCTTTTATTATGTGACTTTTTTATAATCGAAATAAAGTGAATTCGATTTCGATTTGTTTTATCAATTCTTTTATGATTTTCTTTGTTATTGTAAATGTATTTAGGAATAATTTTCTTTGTTGATTGAAGAAAAAGTTGTGTATTGATTCTCGGAATATTAATGATAACTATAAAGATATCTATGTATAGCCTTTCAATCAAAATTCTTATAAAAAAATAGGATTTACGAATCAAGCGAGCATTTCTTTTTTTGAATATTTGTAAATTTTTTTTTGATGATTGTAATCTTTTAGCATTATAGTTTATTTTGTTAGGGCGAATATTCATTTCGGAGCTTATAATTTTTTTTGTCTTTTCTTTTGTAATTTTGTCTATTTGATTTAAGATTGCGTTTGTTCTAGCCGTCATATCTTTCATTTTTTTTTCTGTCAGTGAATAATTTGTCCAATCTATAAATTTCATTTTTGGAGACGATTTTTGAATTGTCCGATTATTGATTATCGACTCCGTTTCTTTTTTAGTTTCATTTAATTCATAGACTTCTCTAAACCAAAATAAGAAAATTAGGTTTCTTTTTGATTTAAAAAATTTGTTTATTATTTCTTTTAGAAATAGAAGGTTTTGGGTGAACCAAGTTTTTTTTTCTTTGGATAAATTGAGAAAAACTTTCCTTTTTTCGTTTAAAGTTTTTATAACTAAAAAAAAATTCTTTTTCAACTTTCTAATTTTTTTTTCGAGTTTTTTAAAAATCGGGTCAAAAAGGGAAAATCGTTTTCTAGGAGAACCAAAGGGCCGTTCGGCTTCCATTCCCCAAACTGTTAAAAAACAAAAATCGTTTTTTTGATTTTTCCTTTTCCTTACATCGTTAAGAATATGAGAGGATTTTGACTTCGATCTGTGCCAAGGTTTTAAACGAAAAGGAAATAGGATTTTTATTTGAATACCGTCTGTTAACCAGTTTTTCGGGAATTCTTTTTCTGATAATTGAACTCCATTATAGGTGCATTTAACATGCATTTCTCTATTCCAATCCGTTAAATCCTCGGACCATTCAGGAATTTGAAAAAATAGCATACGAATCATATTTTTAGCTATTATTAATGAAGGTAATAGAATATATTTTCGAAGAAGTGATTGGGTTACTAAAACACAACCTCTTATTACTTGAGCGAACACAATGCTATCCCAAGCTTCAGCTATTTCTATTTGGGTTTTTTCTTCTCTTTTGTCTTCGTCTCTTTTGTCCTTTTCTTTTTTCTCATTTTTGTTTGTTTTTTCCCCGTTATAAGTAGAATCGGAAATCGTGAATTCTTTGTTTTTACACATCCAATTTCGCAATATTATTTTCATCAGTTCAGAAATATCAAAAGAAAAAAAAAGAGACTTGTCCAGCCTGTCCAAAAAAAGAGGAGAATGCATATTTGCTTGAAACAGTTTCCAAATAACTGTTTTACGTCGTTGGTTTCGCATTGAACCCTTTATTATGTTTCGACGAAAGTCCGATTGTTGTGAATAACGTATTAAAGCCACTTCGTCAGCTTGATCAGGATTAGTTCTGTCTTTGGTATTATTATCACTATCTGTATTTTGTTGATTATCAGTAAAGATTACTACACGTTTGGCTTTTCGTGAACGAATCCCATGATCTTCTCCTACGCTCTCTTCATTTTCTCCTTCTTGTTGTTCTAAATCGTCGATTAATTTGTACGACCATCGAGGAACTTGTTTACTTATTTCTTTTATTCCATTCGATTTTTTTATAATTGTTTTATTGTTAGGATCCGTTATAACTCCATTGAATACAAATTTGAAATTTTTTATTTGATTTTCTAAATTCATTTCGTCTTCTTTAGAAAATAATGAAAGTTCCTTAAAATTAAAACTTGATTTTACTGAAAATTCATTAATTAAGTTCAAAAAATAGACAATTTCTCTTGAAAATGATTTTCTATCAAATGGATTAATTTTTTGTTCAAATTCTTGATAATTATCAAGATAATTAGTATTAAGAAGAATAATATAGATTTTATTTATCCAAACCTCATCTATGTAATTCTTTATGGAATTTTCATTTATGGTTAAGGTTGAAGGTGAAAAAAAAAATTGGATTCTCCCGCGGCTAGACCTGTTCACTAACGGATCATATATTTTAGGTAAATATTCCTTTTTGGTTTCATTATTACATAATCGAGTCTTTTTTTCCAATATATTCAGAGTAAGAAATCCTTTATCTAAAGCCTCAGCTCTAGTTATAAATTCGTTACTTAAGTTTTTCTTTTTTTCTTCATTGTTATAATTCCAATCATTAGATAATTCATCTGAGGATGTCTTCTCTGTTGTGAAAAATTCGATTTTTCTTTCGATCATTTCCAAAAAAGTTGACAAAGCGGGTGGATACGTAAAAGTTATTCTTTCTTTTCCATCAGTTTGACATGTAGAAAAAAAATATTGTGACATTTCTTTTTTTACAGCATTTTTCGATTGATGATTTTTGATATAT